GATTCGTATACAGCATCTCTTTCTTTTATCAACGGCTCCACTAATTGATATGTTTCCACAAAGATTTGAAATTCAATTTCTTGATCTGTATCTTCAATTTTTGGAAACTTATAAAGTTCTTCTGTTAAGCCCTGATCAATGAACCTACAAAATCCTTCAAATTGGATCTGATTCAACCCAGGTATTGTAGACATTCCCCCATTTTCATCCCCGAGCATTTTGAATTTCCCATTTATCAAAAAAATCCCATTCTTTTTTCATTCTTCATCGAATCATATGAATCGATCTAGCAATGATAGAATTGAATTTATATTCTGTTTACTGAATCGCATGAAATTTAACCCAACACGATATATGTATCGAATGTATGAAAAATGAAATGCATATGAGCAAAGGAAGTAAAGATTTGACTCAAATTGGAATTTCTATTTATAACAAACAGATACAAAAGTAAAGGAGTTGATAAATGCCACTTAGATTTTTATTTTAGACTTATGAAATTTTGTATAAAATATCAAAAACAATAATTTCATTTTTACCATTATTATGAGATTACGTATTCCAATTTGATTTTGATTAGATACCAGAAAAATCAAACGGATTCATGATTTGTCCTATTCATTGAGATAAAGATAGAATAATCAGAAAAGAAAATAGAGTTCGTTTTTCTAACACTTCATTTTTTCATGGATTCCTTTGTTCAAAAAAGAATTAGCATAGAACAGAGATATTTTGACCTAATTTTTTTTAGTAGAATCTTTTGAATATGATTGAAGTTCGTAAGAAAAGAGGACGGCTTGTCTTTAGCTTGTCTTTACTAAGCATGTGCAGATATAGCTATGCTGTCTATATATACGATATGTCTTTATTCCGCTTATTTACATTCTATTATATAGAAGCCTTATTTTATTGGGGCTGCGCTATCAAAAATGATATTTTTATTTTCTCTTCAATCTATTCAATGAAAAAATGAAAGACGAGAATTTCTTGAGAAATTCCCTATGAGAAAAAAATCCTATTCAAAGAAAATCCCCATTAAATAACTATACTATACCTGTCTGTGTAACAATTTCTGTTTTGGGGTTTACATATACTCAAAATTCCTGTTATAATAAGCATTGGTATTCAAAAAAAAAATAAATGCTTATTTGATTGGGTATGTATCTCTTTTTCTTTACTGCTATAAGCAAAGAAAAATAGGTGGGGAGTGGGGCCAAAAATCATTCATCAATTTACAGTCAAATTGAAATCATATAGTTAATGGTTCTAGTTTGTCCTGAATTTCTACTTTTGTAACTGAGAATTCACTTTTGCTTTTTTTTTTTTCAATAGAAAAAAAGAGGGAATATTTTCGTCTTTTTTGTATGTATCATTTTGGCGGCATGGCCGAGCGGTAAGGCGGGGGACTGCAAATCCCTTTACCCCAGTTCAAATCCGGGTGTCGCCTGATCAACAAAAAACTCGAAATCAATAGAAATCAACCGTTCTGTTTTTTTTATATAACTCGCCCTATTTTTTTTTTGACTCTGTGCCAGTAATTTCACTATTATATTATTAGTTAACAATAATGGAAAAATTCCTTCAGATTTTATTCGTTTCATATTTATAGAGATAGGGGACATAATTCACATGGATATAGTAAGTCTTGCTTGGGCTGCTTTAATGGTAGTCTTTACATTTTCCCTTTCACTCGTAGTATGGGGAAGAAGTGGACTCTAGACGTATTACTCGTTTTATAATCAGATTGAGGAATCAAACTGTATCAATTTTTTTTTTTCTAAATGGTTTTGCAAAGCCTTTTATTTGAAATTCACCGTATCAATTAAATTATTTAATTAATTTTTATTAGTCTTCCTTTTTAGATTTAGAAATTTTTTGGTTCTAATGTAGTAAGGTATTCTATGACTAATAGAGATAAATAATATTTCAATCAAACAAATATTTAAATAATTCCCATCTTCGTATTCCGAGAATCTAAAAGGATATGGATGGTAGACAATAAAAAAAAAAAGAAATAAAAAATTATTTCTCAATTTTATATTTCGATGAACCGTCCCTTACCAGAGTTATATATGGGCAATGAGGGGCAAGGAAACCCCACCTTTTTTTTTCATTTTATTTCCCCCTTTTTTGTTCAAATGGAAAAGACAGAACTCTTTTGATCATCTGTTAACTCTTAAATCAATTACTTCTTGTAATTTTGAATATAAAAAAGAGATTTTTTGATTTTCTTTTTTTATTATTAATAATATATATTCCATTTTTCTTTCCTTCATGGATTTGATTCTTTTTTTGATGGATACCGTCATAGAGAAACTAATAAGAAATCCGGGAATTAAAAAATGGCAAGACAAAGTCTTGCGATTTTTTCAGATTGAAATAAAGACAACTAAAATCAAACAAAGAAATAAAATTGAGATAGGACGGCGATCACATATATTTAATTGATATCGACATCTATGAAGATAGATATTAAAAATTGATCTATATTAAGTTTGGATCTTAATACATTACAACTTTATACATTCCTAACATTCCTAGAATTAGAATAGTATAGTATGATAGAAAGAAATATCTGAATCTTTCTACCATACTATACTAATGATAAGAAGTCAAGTTTTATTCAAATTAATTGCCTTGGCTGACTGTTTTTACATATATTATAAGTAAAAAAGCAGTAGGAACTAGAATCAACAGCGCAGTAGCAATAAATGCTAGAATATTTACTTCCATAATTTCCCCCCTTTTTTTTTACTTCGCAATAACTCGGGATTTAATCCCATAGAGATGAAAATCACTTGTAAATTCAATGCAATGAATTACATTTTAATGACATCGAATCGGATCAATATCATCAATAACAATATCTAAACTATCAAATCAATTCACCGTCGAGAATTTAATAGTATAACATAGGAAGATCTTTTATCCACACCAAATCAAAAATTTGTGATTCCTGGTCCAAACAAAAGAATTCGTTTCCTTTATTGATTTTCCTTTATTGATATTGTTATTCTTTTCCGCTCTTTCTTTTCTATAACCAATTGCCCCCTTTCCTTGTACAACCATCTAATGAAGTATCATCTGACTACTTTTCCGCTTCCAATGTTTAGAAAAAAAAAACCAAGCAAAAAAGAGAAAATATAAATTCCATTTATACGTCTATGTACCCGATAAAAATACCAAACATATGACACTCTATTTTATTTTTTTTAATGGACGGACCAGGGCAATCAAAAAAAGGGCCCCGGTACAGTATCTTTTTGAACCCTGAATATACTGAGTGCTACCAATCAAAAATGTTCGAAATTTACATAACATTCTCTGTCATCCATGGGTACGAGTTGAGGTACTAGAAATTCCCATATTTTTTGTTTTGATCAGAAATGCGAAAAAAAAAGATTGTTGGGAATTCAATGCGTCCCTCCCTTTTCTGTGAAAGGGGAGGGACGCATTGATTTCTTTTTTTTATCCGCCGGGGTCGGGACTGACGGGGCTCGAACCCGCAGCTTCCGCCTTGACAGGGCGGTGCTCTGACCAGTTGAACTACAATCCCAGGTAAATAAAAAAGTGTGCAGCATACACATATTAATTATATTGTTAATAGATAATGAAAGCCATTTTTTTTGATTTAGAACGGATTCCTAGTTACTAGGAATCCGTTTTTTTCATTATTGTCAAATCAATAAAATCGAATCGATCGATATCCATTTTTCAATGAAAATAGTCTTTTTTTCTTTACTCTTTTCATTAAACTTTATACACTTAATCATCCTGATATGGATCTAGATCATTAGCAAGGGCAGAATTTATGGGAACAAATAAAAATAAATAAAGCAAATAAAAAGACGGTAGGGATGGATATATCATAAAATTGGACTTTTTTCCTTTTATTGGGCCGAGCTGGATTTGAACCAGCGTAGACATATTGCCAACGAATTTACAGTCCGTCCCCATTAACCGCTCGGGCATCGACCCAGGAAGAATGAATTCTAGGGTTATTGATAATCCATGATCAACTTTCTTTCGTAGTACCCTACCCCCAGGGGAATTCGAATCCCCGCTGCCTCCTTGAAAGAGAGATGTCCTAAACCACTAGACGATGGGGGCATACTTGGCTGACTGCCATTATACTATCCTCATAGTATGAGGAGTTTTTTAAAAATTGTCAATGGAATGATATGACTAGATATGAAAGCTTTTTCCATCTTTTATGATTCCATTTTTATTCGTGATTTAGACTCGTGAATCATTCATTTTCATCGCCACTCTATTCTATTAGATCTAGAAATATATTCTATAAAAAAATGAGAAATTGAGAGAATTATATTCTCTTAGAAAATTCTATTAAATAATACTCATAATACGAAATATAGAATTCTTTAGGTAAGTGATTGGTCTGACATAAAATAAAAATAAAAAAGTGTGTGTGTTTTTCTAAAAAAGGTTTGGTTGAGGGGACAAATCAAATATCTTCATTACCTATACCAATATTTTGATAAACTAGTTTGGATCTCTGTCGAATTGCTAAGGTACATGTATCAATCAACTTAATTTCATTTTGTTCTGATAGAAGAATTTTGGTCAGTGTTGAAACAATTTATTGCATTGATATTTATCAAATCCAATATCAATAAACAAATTGCACCCTATTTACTTACTTTTAAGTAAATTAGAATCGCATTACTGAATGAACTAGTAGATACTACGAGTCTACTGCATATACTTATATATATAGATATTATACGTCTACTGATTCATTCAGTAATTGAATCAAATGGCCCTTTTAACTCAGTGGTAGAGTAACGCCATGGTAAGGCGTAAGTCATCGGTTCAAATCCGATAAGGGGCTTTTCTTTTTTTTCCTAAACCTCCAGTACAATGGTAGTATTCATATTGAAAGGAAGAATAAAAGTGTTGTTGATATTTGTAATAAAAAACCAAAGCAAATAAGTATAATAGTTTAATTAGAAACTATAGCATTTTTTTTTTTACTAATA